TTTGATTATTTTTAGTATATAAATTAATAGAATAATAATTCTTTCTTAAGTTTTCAAAACAAATGCTTTAACAAGCTCATTAATTAATTAAAGATTAATTTATCTCAATATTTTCTTAATAAAGGGTTTAATAAAAAATATCTAAAATATAAAATTGTTAAAATTTGTCCTGTAATAACATATGGGGTTTCTACAGGTCGAGCACCAATTCAAGTTAATAAAATAATTATAATAATAAAAAATCAAAATAATAATTGATTAATAGGATAAAATTGTAATCCTTGAATTTTTTTGTTAAATGTAAATGGTAAAATAATTAAAATTAAAATTGATATAATTAGTGCAATAACACCTCCTAATTTATTTGGGATTGATCGTAAGATTGCATAAGCAAATAAAAAATATCATTCAGGTTGAATATGAATTGGTGTAACTAAAGGATTAGCAGGAATAAAATTATCTGGATCTCCTAATAAATATGGGTTAATTAAAGTTAATATAGTTAATAAAAAAATTATAATAATAAATCCGATTAAATCTTTAAAAGTAAAAAATGGATGAAATGGGATTTTATCAAGATTTCTATTAATTCCTAAAGGATTATTAGATCCTGTTTGATGAAGGAATAATAAGTGAATTATAGTTAATATTAAGATAATAAAAGGTAAAAGAAAATGGAAAGTATAGAATCGAGTTAATGTAGCATTATCTACTGCAAATCCCCCTCAAATTCAATTAACTAATATATTTCCTAAATATGGGATTGCTGATAAAAGATTAGTAATTACTGTTGCTCCTCAAAATGATATTTGTCCTCAAGGTAAAACATACCCTATAAATGCTGTTGCTATTAATATAAATAAGATAATAATTCCTACAAATCATGTATATATTAAATTAAATGATTCATAGTAAATACCTCGTCCAATATGGATATAAATGCAAATAAAAAAAAAAGATGCTCCATTTGCATGAAGAGTACGAATTATTCATCCATAATTAACATTTCGACAAATATAATTAACACTATAAAAAGCTATTTCAATATTAGCTGTATAATATATAGTTAAAAATAATCCTGTTAAAATTTGAATTATTAAACATAAGGCAAGAAGGGATCCAAAGTTTCATCAAATTGAAATATTTGATGGGGTTGGTAAATCAATTAAAGATCTATTAATAATTTTAAAAATTGGGTGAGTTTTTCGAATTGGTTTAAATATATTTATCATTAATTTTTGAAAGTTCGTAAAGGTCCAAAAAAAATATTAGTAATTTTGACAATTGCAATTAGTGTAATAAATAAATAAATAATTAATAGTAATATTAATATAGAGGAATTATTATTATATAATTTATTTAAATTAATTTTATTTTCATTATTAAAAAATAAAAAATTTAAAAAATTATTTATTTCTGAATTATTAATTAAATTTATTCAATTTAAGTTTTTATAAAATATTATTTGAGTTATTATTATTATAAATAATATTATTATAAATATTATTTTTATATTATTTGATAAAGAAAATAGTTCATTTGAAGCAATACTTGAAACATAAATGAATAATACTAATAATCCCCCTAAAAAAGTTAAAAAGAGAATATAAGAAAATCAATAAGTTTTAATTATTATTCCTGATAATAAACATGTTATTAATGTTTGGATTAAAATTATTATTCCTATAGATAATGGATGATTTATGAAATATATTATTATTGATATAAAAATAATTAATATTGATAAGATTAATTTTATCATTTATAACAAAAAATAGTTTAATAAAAATAATAATTTTGGAGATTATAGATAAAGAAATTTCTTTTTTTTTGAGTTTTTAAAGATTATTTCTTAGTTTTGGTTTACAAGACCAATGTTTTTTTTAAACTATAAAAACTAATATAAATGATAATTTTAAATATATGATTTATTTTTATTTTAATATTTTTTATTGGGAATTTAATTTTTGTTTCAAAAAATAAACATTTATTAATTGTTTTATTGAGATTAGAATTTATTGTTTTAAGAATTTTTTTTTTTTTTTTAATATATTTAATAATAATTAATTATGATATATATATATTAATAGTATTTTTAGTTTTTTCTGTTTGTGAAGGTTCATTAGGGTTATCGATTTTAGTTTCAATAATTCGAACTCATGGTAATGATTATTTTCAAAGATTTAATTTAATTTAAATGATAAAAATTTTATTTTATATAATTTTTATAATTCCTTTATGTTTTAAAAAAAAAATATTTTGAATGGTTCAAATATTATTATTTATATTAATATTTATTTATATAAATTTATCGGTAAATTTAATTAATTGTAATTTAAGTTATATATATTCTTGTGATTTAATTTCTTTTGGTTTGATTATATTGAGAATTTGAATTTGTTCTTTAATAATTATATCTAGAGAAAATTTATTTAAATTAAATTATTATATTAATTTTTTTTTATTAAATATTATATTTTTAATAATTTTATTATTTTTAACTTTTAGAGTAATAAATTTGTTTATATTTTATTTATTTTTTGAGGGTAGATTGATTCCTACATTGTTATTAATTATTGGTTGAGGTTATCAACCTGAACGAATTCAGGCTGGAATATATTTAATATTTTATACTTTATTTGCTTCTTTACCTTTATTGATAGGGGTATTTTATATTTATATAGAAGTTAATAGAATAGTATTTTATTTTTTAAAATTTTTTAATATAAATTTTATTTTATTATATATTAGAATAGTATTAGCTTTTTTAGTAAAAATACCTATATATTTTGTTCATTTATGATTACCTAAAGCTCATGTAGAGGCTCCTGTTTCTGGGTCTATAATTTTAGCTGGGATTATATTAAAGTTAGGGGGTTATGGATTATTACGGGTTTTAATTTTTTTACAAGAAATTAATTTGAAATTAAATTATATTTGAATTATTATTAGATTATTAGGGGGATTTTATATTAGTTTAAAATGTTTTTGTCAGGTTGATATTAAATCTTTGATTGCTTATTCTTCAGTTTCTCATATAAGAATTGTAATTAGAGGTATTATAGTAATAAATTATTGAGGTTATTTTGGTTCTTATATTATAATAATTGGTCATGGTTTATGTTCTTCAGGAATATTTTGTCTTGCTAATATTAATTATGAACGATTGCATAGACGAAGATTATATATTAATAAGGGTATAATAAATTTCATACCTTCAATAAGATTATGGTGATTTTTATTAATATCTTCAAATATATCGGCTCCTCCATCTTTAAATTTATTAGGGGAAATTAGATTAATTAATGGAATAATGAGATGATCTTGAATATCAATATTAATATTAATATTAATTTCTTTTTTTAGAGCTGGTTATAGATTATATTTATATTCATATATTCAACATGGGAAAATTTTTCAGGGAATTTATAGATTTTATTGTGGAGTTTCTCGTGAATATTTATTATTATTATTACATTGATTACCGTTAAATATTTTAATTATAAAAATTGAGTATTTAATAATTTAGAATAAATTTAAATAATTTAATTAAAATATTGATTTGTGGAGTCAAATATATGAAATGTTTCATTTTAAATTATTAATAAAAATTTTTGTTTTTTTGTTTTTGTTTTTTTGTTTTTTTTTAGAATAATAAATTTAATTTTAATAATTTATTTTATTATAAATAATATTGTGTTTTTTTTTGAATGAGAGATTATTTCTTTTAATTCTGTCAGAGTTGTTATGTCTATTTTATTAGATTGAATATCTCTTATATTTATAATATTTGTTTTAATGATTTCTTCTGTTGTAATTTATTATAGAAAAAGTTATATAAGATCTGAGTTAAATTTATTACGTTTTATTATTTTAGTATTATTATTTGTATTTTCTATAATTTTATTAATTATTAGACCTAATATTATTAGAATTTTATTGGGTTGAGATGGATTAGGATTGGTTTCTTATTGTTTAGTTATTTATTATCAAAATTTGAAATCTTATAATGCTGGGATATTAACAGTTTTATCTAATCGAATTGGTGATGTTTTAATTTTAATGGTTATTTCTTGAATATTAAATTATGGGGGTTGAAATTATATTTTTTATTTAAATTTTATAGTTAATGATTTAGTAATAGAATTTATTAGATTAATAATTATTATTGCTGCTATAACAAAAAGAGCTCAAATTCCTTTTAGTTCATGATTACCTGCAGCTATGGCTGCTCCTACTCCTGTCTCTGCTTTAGTTCATTCTTCTACATTGGTTACTGCTGGAGTTTATTTATTAATTCGGTTTAATATAATAATTTTAAATACTTTTTTTATTAAAGTTTTATTATTATTAGGAATAATAACTATGTTTATAGCTGGTATTTCTGCTAATTATGAATTTGATTTAAAAAAAATTATTGCTTTATCAACTTTAAGACAATTAGGTTTGATGATAAGAATTTTAAGAATAGGTTTTCCTGATTTAGCATTTTTTCATTTATTAACTCATGCTATATTTAAGGCTTTATTGTTTATGTGTGCTGGGGTTATTATTCATATAATAAATGATATTCAGGATATTCGTTATATAGGTGGAATAAGAATATATTTACCTTTAACTTCTTTATGTTTAAATATTTCTAATATAGCTTTATGTGGAATTCCTTTTTTAGCTGGGTTTTATTCAAAGGATTTAATTTTAGAAATAGTGAGTTTTAGAAATTTAAATATATTTGTTTTTTTTTTTTATTATATTTCTACTGGTTTAACTATATATTATACTATTCGTTTATTAATGTATTTAATAATTAATGATTATAATTTATTATGTATTTATAATTTATATGATGAGGATTATGTTATATTAAATAGAATGTTTTTATTATTATTTATAAGAGTTATTAGAGGTAGTTTATTAAGATGATTTATTTTTTATTATCCTTATATAATTTATTTACCTTATAATTTAAAAATAATAGTTATTTATGTTAGATTAATTGGAGGATTAATAGGATTTTTAATTAGAAATATAAATATTTATAGATTAAATAAGTTTATAATAACTTATAATTTAAGAAGATTTTTATGTTTAATATGATTTATACCTAGATTATCAACTTATGGGGTGAGATATTATTTTTTAAATTATGGTCAAAATTTATTAAAAATTGTAGATATAGGTTGAAGAGAGTTATATAGTGGTCAAGGTATAGTAAAAATTATTAAGAAATATTCTATTTTTTATAGATTATTTCAAATGAATAATTTAAAGATTTATTTATTTAGATTTATTTTATGAATAATAATTTATATATATATATTATTTATTAATATTTATTTAAATAGCTTATAGAGAGAGAGTATAATATTGAAGATATTAAGGAGATTAAATTAATCTTTAAATATTTATAAAAAAAATTTTTTATTTTTACAATGAAAATGTAATGTTTTATAATAAACTATATAAATATATAAAAAGAAATATTAATGGAATTTAACCACTAAAAATTAAGTTAGCAGCTTAATTTTAATTATTATATTTCTTTAATTGGAATAAATAATTCAATTTTATCATTAACAGTGATATACCTCTATTTGGTTTCAATTAAATAAATAAGGAGTAAATAACTCTAATTTTTAAGTCGAAATTAAATGCAAATTTTGCTTCTTATTTAAATAAGATAAATTGATAATTCAATATATTTTGATTGCAAATCAAATGTTTTAATTAAACTATAATCCTAATTAGTTCAGTTTAATATATTTTGATTTCATTCATGATATAAACCTATTAATAAAATAATAATAAAAAAAAATCTAATTTTTATTCAATTAAAAAAATTTACTAATTTGAAAGTAAAAATAATAGGAAAAATTAAAGCAATTTCAACATCAAAAATTAAAAAGATTACTGTAATTAAAAAAAAATGTAGTGAAAATGGAATTCGTGCTGATGATTTAGGGTCAAATCCACATTCAAATGGTGAGCATTTTTCTCGATCTATGAAAGATTTTTTTGATAATATAATTGATAAGAATATTATAATATTGGAAATTATGATGATTATTAATGTAATAATTAGTGTTAAAATAATTATTTATATTAAATTAAAATTAAACTTTTTGATTGGAAATCAAATATACTAAATATATTATATAAATAATTAATTAATTTCCTCATCAATAGATTGAAATGTAAAGAAATAATCAAACAACATCTACAAAATGTCAATATCAAGCTGCTGCTTCAAATCCAAAGTGATGATTTCTTGAAAAGTGTTTATTTATTTGACGAATGAAACAAATAGTTAAAAAAATAGTTCCAATAATTACATGTAATCCATGGAAACCTGTTGCTATAAAAAATGTAGATCCATAAATTCTATCTGAAATAGAAAATGGTGCTTCTAAATATTCATATGCTTGTAAAATAGTAAAATAAACTCCTAATAAAATTGTTAAAAATAAACTTTGAATAACTTGAGTATAATTATTTTCTATTAATGAATGATGAGCTCAAGTAACAGTTATTCCTGATCTAATTAAGATAATAGTATTTAATAGTGGAATTTGGAAGGGATTAAATGGATAAATTCTAATTGGGGGTCAGATAGCACCAATTTCAATATTTGGGGATAAACTTCTATGAAAAAAAGCTCAAAAGAATGATATAAAAAATAAAATTTCTGATACAATAAATAGGATTATACCTCATTGTAATCCTTTAGTTACTAAAATTGTATGTTTACCTTGAAATGTTCCCTCTCGACAAACATCTCGTCATCATTGATAAAAAGTTAAAATTGTAATAATATATCCTAATATTAATAAATTAATATTAAAATTATGAAATCATTTTACTATTCCAGTTACTAAAGTTAAAACTCCAATTGATCCAGTTAAAGGTCAAGGTCTATAATCTACTAAATGATATGGGTGAGAATTAAGATTATTTTTCATTATTAATTAACTTCTCTAGAATATAAAGTTCTTAAAATAGCAATTACATAAGATTGAATTACTGCTACTGCAGATTCTAAAATTAAAAGTAGAATTTGAATTAAAATTAAAATTATAATTAAGATGTAAGATAAATTATTTCCTGTTCTTCTTAATAATGTTATTAGTAAATGTCCTGCAATTATATTAGCTGTTAGTCGTACAGCTAATGTTCCGGGACGAATAATATTACTAATAGTTTCAATTAAAACTATAAATGGTATTAATATTGTTGGGGTTCCTTGAGGAATTATATGGGAAAATATATGTTGATAATTATTGATTCAACCATATAATATAAATCTTAATCATAATGGTAATGATATTGATAATGTTAAAGTTAAATGTCTTGTTCTAGTAAAAATATAAGGAAATAAACCTAAAAAATTATTAAATAAAATAAAAGAAAATAATGAAATAAAAATAAATGTTGATCCATTAAAATAATTATTTTTTAATAATGTTTTAAACTCATTATGAAGGGTATTTAAAATGAAATTTCAAATTATATAATGTCGATTAGGGATTAATCAAAATGAATATGGAATAAATAATAATCCTAATAAAGTTCTAATTCAATTAATAGGAAGATTAATTAAATTTGTTGAAGGATCAAAAATTGAAAATAAATTACTTATCATTTTCAAATTAAATTATTTTTAGATTTAATATTATTTAATTTATTTTCAATATTATTTGAATTATAATAAATATAATAGTTTATAATATTAAAAATAATAAAAATAATAATAAAAAAAGTTAAAGATATAATTCAATTAATTGGTATTATTTGAGGGATAAAAGAATATTACTTAAGTAATAATTTAAATTTGACATATTTATGTTATAAATTAACTAATTCTTTTCATTAGAAGTAATTGCTAATTTACTATTAAGTGGTTTAAGAGACCAATACTTGCTTTCAGTCATCTAATGAAGAATAATTATTAATTCAATTAATAAAATTTTTAATTGAAATTCTTTCAATAACAATTGGTATAAATCTATGATTTGCTCCACAGATTTCAGAGCATTGTCCATAGTAAATTCCAGGTCGGTTAATAAAAAAGTTTGTTTGATTTAATCGACCTGGATTAGCATCAACTTTTACGCCTAATGATGGAATAGTTCATGAATGAATTACGTCTGTTGCAGTAACTATAATTCGAATTTGATTATTTATTGGTAAAATAATTCGATTATCTACATCTAATAGTCGAAAATTATTAGAGTTTAATTCATTTGATGGGATTATATAAGAATCAAATTCAATATTATGGAAATCTGAATATTCATATCTTCAATATCATTGATGACCAATAGATTTTAATGTAATTAGGGGGTTATTTAATTCATCTAATAAATATAATAATCGTAAAGATGGTAAAGCAATAAAAATTAATGTAATAGCAGGTAAAATAGTTCAGATTATTTCAATTATTTGACCTTCTAATAAAAATCGATTAATATATTTATTAAAAAATAAATTTAATATTAAATATCCTACTAAAATAGTAATTATAATTAAAATAATTAAAGTATGATCATGAAAAAAGATAATTTGTTCTATTAATGGTGATGTTCCATTTTGTAAATTTAAATTAGATCAAGTTGCCATTTCTAAAAAAAGGATAATCCTTTATAAATGGGGTTTAAATCCATTACATATAATCTGCCATATTAGAAATTTCTTAAAATTGGAAGTTCATTATAAGAATGTTCGGCAGGTGGAAGGTTTTGATATCATTCAATTGATGATGGTATATTTAATGGAAATAAGGCAATTCGTTGATAAATTATTGATTCTCAAATAATAATTAATATTATTATTACAGCTAATAATGAGATATAAGATCCTATAGATGAAATTAAATTTCAAGAAATATAAGAATCTGGATAATCTGAATATCGTCGAGGTATTCCTGCTAATCCTAGAAAATGTTGGGGAAAAAAGGTTAAATTAACTCCTAAAAATATAATAAAAAATTGAATTTTTAATAAATATGGATTTAAGGATAGTCCTGAAAATAAAGGATATCAATGAATAAAACCTCCTATGATAGCAAATACAGCCCCTATTGATAAAACATAATGAAAATGAGCTACAACATAATAAGTATCATGTAAAGTAATATCAATTGATGAATTAGCTAAAATAACTCCTGTTAATCCTCCTACAGTAAATAAAAATACAAATCCTAATCTTCATAGAATTGATGGTCTATAATTAATTTGGGTTCCATGAAGAGTTGCTATTCAACTGAAAATTTTAATTCCTGTAGGTACAGCAATAATTATAGTTGCTGAGGTAAAATATGCTCGAGTATCAATATCTATTCCTACTGTAAATATATGATGAGCTCAAACAATAAATCCTAGTAATCCAATTGCTATTATAGCATAAATTATTCCTAAACATCCAAATGTTTCTTTTTTTGTTCTTTCTTGAGAAATAATATGTGAAATTATACCAAATCCTGGTAAAATTAAAATATAAACTTCTGGGTGACCAAAAAATCAAAATAAATGTTGATATAAAATAGGATCTCCCCCTCCAGCAGGGTCAAAAAATGATGTATTAAGATTTCGATCAGTTAATAATATTGTAATTGCACCAGCTAATACTGGTAAGGATAGAAGTAATAGAAATGCTGTAATACCTACAGCTCATACAAATAATGGTATTTGATCAAATGATAAATTATTAATTTTTATATTAATAATTGTAGTAATGAAATTAATGGCTCCTATAATTGAAGAAATTCCTGCTAAATGAAGAGAAAAAATGGCTAAATCTACTGAACTTCCTCTATGTGCAATATTAGAAGAGAGGGGGGGGTAAACTGTTCAACCAGTTCCTGCTCCGTTTTCAACAATGCTTCTAGAAATTAGTAAAGTAAGAGATGGTGGTAAAAGTCAAAATCTTATATTATTTATTCGTGGGAATGCCATATCAGGTGCTCCTAATATTAAAGGAATTAATCAATTGCCAAATCCTCCAATTATAATTGGTATTACTATAAAAAAAATTATAATAAATGCATGAGCTGTTACAATTGTGTTATAAATTTGGTCATCTCCAATTAAAGATCCGGGGGTTCCTAATTCTGCTCGAATTAGTAATCTTAATGAAGTTCCTACTATTCCTGCTCAGATTCCAAAAATAAAATATAATGTTCCAATATCTTTATGATTTGTAGAGTAAAGTCATTTTCGCTAAATAAAATGGCTGAGTTTAAGCGATAAATTGTAAATTTATTTACGAGAAATATTCTCTTTTATTAAGTCTTATATTCAATAATGATATAAAATTGCAAATTTTAAGGGGTAAATTATTTACTAAGGCTTAAAGAATATTTCTTTATAAATAATTTTGAAGATTATTAGTTTATTTAACTTAAAACCTTAAATAAATAAAAAAGTTCTAAAAATTATTCCTATAATAGAAATTAATGAAAAAAAATTAATTAAATTTATTAATTTATTTTTTAAATTAATTTTAAATCATTTTATTTTAAAATAATTAAATATAAATGATGAATAAATAATTCGAATGTAAAAATAAATGGTAATTAATCTTCTTATAATTATAATAAATGTTAAAAAATAAAATTTATTTATTATTAAAAAATTAATAACAATTCATTTTGGTAAAAATCCTAAAAAAGGTGGTAATCCACCTAATGATATAAAATTAATTAATAAATTTATTTTAATTATAAAATTTATATTATTAATAAATAATTGATTAATAAAAAATATATTTAAATTATAAAATAAAAAAAATATAATTCTAATTAAAAATGAATATATAAAAAAATAAAATATTCATAAATTTTCTCTAATTAATAAAGTAAAAATTATTCAACCTAAATTATTAATTGAAGAAAATGCTATTAATTTACGTAAGGAGGTTTGATTTAATCCTCCAATAGCACCAATTATTACATTTATAATAATAATAAAATATAAAAAATTAAAATTTAAATAATAAGATAATAAAATTATTGGGGTAATTTTTTGTCAAATTATTAAAATAAAGTTATTAAATCAAGATAATCCTTCAGAAATATTTGGAAATCAAAAATGAAAAGGGGCAGAACCTATTTTTATTAATAATGAAGAGTTAATTATAATTGAAATAAAATTATTTATTTCAAAATTTTTTATTAAAATTATTTTTAATAAAATTGAAAATAAAAAATTTATTGATGCAATAGATTGGGTAAGAAAATATTTTAATGAAGCTTCTGAAGCTAATAAATTATTAGAGTTAGAAATTAGGGGGATAAATCTTAGTAGATTAATTTCTAATCCAATTCAACACCCAAATCAAGAGTTAGAAGAAATTGAAATTATAGTTCTAAAAAATAAAATAAAAATAAAGAATATTTTATTTGAGTTAAATAAATAATAAATACTAAATAATTACTATTGTAATTTGTAAAATTTAAAAAATTTTTATAATAAATAAATTATATTTTAGTGTATGATGCACAATAGTTTTTGATACTATTAGGTATAGTTTAATTCTATAAAATATAATAAAGGTAGAAAAACTACTTAATTTACTCTATCAGAATAATCCTTTAATCAGGCACTTTATTTTTAAAAAAAAGGATTATCCTTTATATTTGAGGTATGAGCCCAAAAGCTTATTTTAGCTTATTTTTAAGAAATATTTTTTTTTATTTATATGAATTTTTTTTACAAATGGCTTAAAAAAATTTTAAATTAATTTTTATTAATTAATTTATATATATATATATATATGTATATAAAAAATTTAATTTATTATTAAATTAAAAAATAAATTAAATTTTTAATTTATATATATATATATTAATATATTAAATTATTGTAAAAAAATAAATATTAATTATATAAATTTAATATAATTTATTAAATTATAAAATTTTATATAGCAACTTTATATTTATATTTAATATTATTAAAGAGAGAGAGAGAAAATATAAATTGTTTAATAATTTATATAAATTATTTTAATTAATTAAATAATTTATATATATATTAAATATATTAATTAATTAAAATAATTTATATATATATTAAATATTTATATATAAAAAAAAAAAAAAAAAAAATTCTATATGAAAAAAATTACATATAAATAAATTTTTTATGGTTTATAAATTTTATTTTAAGTTTATTTTACATGTAAATTTTAGTGTTGTATATTAATTATTTAAATAATATTTAATTTTTATTGCAGTAATTAATTTTAAAAATTTAAGAAATTAAGATTTAGTAATATTTAAATTAATAACTAATTTTGTGCCAGCAGTTGCGGTTATACAAAAATTAATTTAAAATTTTTTAGTTATAATAATTAATTAAATTGTTAATTTAAATGAAAAATTATTAGGTGAAATTTTAATTTTAAAAAAATTATTTTATAATTATGAATTAATAGATTTTATAAAAAACTAGGATTAGATACCCTATTATTAAAAAATAAAATAAAAATACTAAAATAGTAGGTAATTATTGAAACTTAAATAATTTGGCGGTATTTTAGTTTATTTAGAGGAATCTGTTTAATAATTGATAATCCACGAATAAATTTACTTAATTTAAAATTTTGTATATCGTTGTTAAAAAAATATTTTTTAATAATAATAATATTTAAAAATTTAAATATGAAATTAGATCAGATCAAGATGCAGATTATAATTAAGAATATAATGGATTACAATAAATTTATTTAAATTGGATTTTAATATGAAAAGATTAAATGAAATTGGATTTAAATGTAATTTTATAAAATTTTAAAAAATGATTAATAATTAAAATATGTACATATTGCCCGTCGCTTTCATTTATAAATTGAAATAAGTCGTAACAAAGTAGAGGTACTGGAAAGTGTTTCTAGAAAGATCAAATTAGAGCTTGAAAAAGTATTTCATTTACATTGAAAAGATATTAAATATAAATTAATTAATTTGGGGGGTCAAATTAATTATAGAAATTAATTTAATAAAAGAAATTTTAAAATTGAAAATATTTAATGGGGGTTAAAGTATTTTTAATAGAAAAAATTTGAAATTTTATAGTAAATTAGTATTGTGAAAGAATTTTGAAATAATAATTTAAAGAGTAATTAATTTAAAAGTAAATTTTATTTATTGTATCTTGTGTATCAGAGTTTATTAAAAATTTTTTATTTATTTAAATTTCTCGAATTTAAAAGAGTTAATTAATTAAAAAAATTATTGTTTCATAAATATTTTAAATAGTTAATTAGAAATGAAATGTTATTCGTTTTTAAATATATCTAGTTATTTTAGAAAAAAATTTAATTTTTAATTTAAATTTGAAATTATTTAATTAATTAAATAATTTCAAATTTAAATTTGATATTTTAAGGGATAAGCTTTAATTTAAATTTTTATAATAAATATTTATAATTTGAAAATTTTATAATTTATATTGTTAATAAATTTTAATTTATTATAAATAATTTCATTAAAATTAAAAATTTAATTAAAATTTAATTTTTTATAAAAAAATTTTTTTTAATTATTTAAAATTAGTTATAATGATAAAATTAGTATATAAGTATTAAAGATAATAAATTTATAATTTAGGAAAGTTATTTTAAAGGAATTCGACAAAAAGTTATATTCACCTGTTTATCAAAAACATGTCTTTTTGAAAAATAATTTAAAGTCTAATCTGCCCACTGATTTAATTATTAAAGGGCTGCAGTAATTTGACTGTACAAAGGTAGCATAATCATTAGTCTCTTAATTGGTGACTTGTATGAAAGATTGGATGAAATATAAATTGTCTCTAGAATAAGAATAGAAATTAATTTTTTAATTAAAAAGTTAAAATAAATTAAAAAGACGAGAAGACCCTATAGAGTTTTATAAATATTAATTTTTAGGAATTAAATTAATAGTTTATTCAAAAAATTAATAATTATTTTATTGGGGTGATAGAAAAATAAATTGAACTTTTTTTTTATAAAAACATAAATAAGTGGTTAATTGATCCAATATTTTTGATTAAAAGAAAAAATTACCTTAGGGATAACAGCGTTATTTTTTTTTTTAGTTCAAATAAAAAAAAAAGTTTGCGACCTCGATGTTGGATTAAGATAAAATTTAAATGCAGAAGTTTAAAATTTTGATCTGTTCGATCATTAAAATCTTACATGATCTGAGTTCAAACCGGTGTAAGCCAGGTTGGTTTCTATCTTTTAAATATTTTTATATTTTAGTACGAAAGGATTAAATATTATAATTAAATTAAGTTAAATTGAATTTTATTAATGAATGAAAATAGATTTAGCTATTTTGGCAGAGAAATGTAATGATTTTAGAAGTCATCAACATATAATTAATTATATATATAGTAAATGATGATAATTGATTTTTTAATGATTTTAGTTGGATTTTTGATTTTAGTTTTAGGGGTTTTAATTGGGGTTGCTTATCTAACTTTATTAGAGCGTAAAGTATTAGGTTATATTCAAATTCGAAAAGGTCCCAATAAAGTTGGTTTAATTGGTATTTTTCAACCATTTTCTGATGCAATTAAATTATTTACTAAAGAAACTACTTATCCTAATTTTTCTAATTATTATTGTTATTATTTTTCTCCTATTATTAGATTTGTTTTATCTTTAGTTATTTGAATTTTAATTCCTTATTATTTTAATTTAATTAGATTTAATTTAGGTTTAATATTTTTTTTTTGTTGTACTAGAATAGGTGTATATACAGTTATAATTGCTGGTTGATCTTCAAATTCAAATTATGCATTATTAGGGGGTTTACGTGCTGTTGCTCAAACAATTTCTTATGAAGTTAGAATAGCTTTAATTTTATTATCTAGAATTATTCTAATTATAGATTTTAATTTATTAAGTTTTTTTTATTATCAAAAAATAATTTGAATAATATTTATGATAATTCCATTATCATTAATATGAGTTTCTTCTATATTAGCTGAAACTAATCGAACTCCTTTTGATTTTGCTGAAGGGGAAAGAGAATTAGTTTCAGGGTTTAATATTGAGTATAGAAGTGGGGGTTTTGCATTGATTTTTTTAGCTGAGTATTCTAGAATTTTATTTATAAGAATTTTATTTGTTATTATTTATTTAGGGGGTTATGATTTAAGATTAATTTTTTATTTAAAGTTAAGATTAGTTTCTTTTTTATTTATTTGGGTTCGAGGAACTTTACCTCGTTATCGTTATGATAAATTAATATATTTAGCTTGAAAAAGTTATTTACCAGTTTCATTGAATTTTTTATTATTTTTTTTAGGGTTAAAAATTTTTTTTTAA